CTGCAAAAACCTCCAAAAGTGGAAGAAGGAGATGTAGAAGAGGAAGAAGGAGATGTAGAAGAGGAAGAAAGAGATGTAGAAATAGAAAGAGCTTCCGAAATGAAGGGGACTAACCAGGAACAAAAGGGATTCACCGGAAAAGATCCTTCTCCTTCCTTTTTTTCGGAAGAAAAGGCGGATCCGAACAAAATCGCTGAAACGGAAGATAAATTCCACTTTCGATTCACAGAGACAGACTATAAAAATAGACCCGTTTCTGATTCTTCTGATTCTGAAGAGTCCTATCTCATGAATATGAATGAAAATTATGAATTCGATAAAAAAACGGAAAATAAAGACCTTTTTTTCTTTAACAAACCTCTTGTGACTCTTCTTTTCGATTTGAATCGATGGAATCGACCATTTCGCTACATAAAAAATGAGAAAATTGAGGGGGGTGTCAGAAAGGAAATGTCACAATATTTTTTTGACATATGCCAAAGTGATGGAAAAGAAAGAATCTCTTTTACATATCCTCCTAGTTTATCAATTTTTTTGGAAATGATAAAAAGAAGGATATCCCCGCATACATTCGAAAAATCTTCATCTAATGAGCTCGACAACCCTTGGGTTTATACCAACAAACAAAAAGTGAAAAATTTCAACAACGAGTTTCTAAATCGAATTGAAGCTCTAGACAAACAAAAAGTGAAATTTTTCTTCAACAACGATTTTCTAAATCGAATTGAAGTTCTAGAAAAAAAAAAATTTATTTTGTTGGATATACTCGAAACAAGGACTCGATTGTGTAATGACGATTTTAAAAAAGAATACTTATCCCAAAGCTATGATCCTTTCTTGGACGGATCTTGCAGAAGAACAATATACAAATCACCATCAATCCTAAAAAATTTCATAGAGAAATTTGGGAAAAATCGGATTCATGGTCTCCTTCTTCCGGATACTGATTACCACGAATTTGAACCATTATCAACAGAAATTGTAACGGATGCTAATGGTCAAAAAATTAGCAGAAAATCAGAAGAAATGAGTAAAAAAGTCCCTCGATGGTCATACAAATTAATCACCGAGATAGAACAAGAATCAGACGAATATCTGGAAGAGGCACCAGACGATCATGAAATTCGTACAAGAAAACCCACACGTGTAGTCATTTTTACTGTTAACCAGCAGGATCTTGATCCTACTATTGTGAATCCTAATGAGTCCGATGAACCAGAGGAAGTGGCTTTGATGCGTTTTTCACAAAAATCAGACTTTCGGCGAAGTCTAATCAAAGGTTCTATGCGGGCTCAACGGCGTAAAATGGGTATTTGGCTACTCTATCAACCACATGCACATTCCCCTCTTTTTTTGGACAGAATCCGAAAATTCCCTTTTTTTGATTTTGATGATATCTCCGAGGTGATTAACCGAATTTTTCGAATTTTTAGAAATTGGGTGGAAGCATTCAAAATTGTCGAGTATACAAAACAGCAAACAGAAGAAAAAAAAAAGGAGAACAGAAAAAGCGAGGAAGCGCGAATAGAGATAGCAGAGGCCTGGGAGGACATTCCATGGGGGCAACCAATAAGAGGTTTGCTGTTATTAAATCACTCTTTTTCTAGAAAATATATTAGATTCCCTTTATTCATAATTGCGAAAAATATTGGACGTATATTGCTATTGCAACGTCCTGAATGGTCTGAGGATTTCCAGGAATTGAATCAAGAGATGCATATTAAATGTACCTATAACGGTGTTCCATTATCCGAAACAGAATTTCCGAAAAATTGGTTCCTGGACGGTATTCAGATAAAAATCTTATTTCCTTTCCGTTTGAAACCTTGGCACAAATCGAACCTAGGATCCTCTGAGAAAAATCTAATGCAAAACAACAAAGAGGATTTTTGTTTTTTAACAGTTTGGGGAAGGGAAGCTGCACGTCCTTTTGGTTCGCCCCGAAAACAACCTTCCTTTTTTAAACCCATTTTAAAGGAACTCGAAAAACAAATTCGACAATTACCGAAGCACTATTTTCGAGCTCGAATAGTTTTCAAAGAAAAAACGAAATTATTTCAACAAGTTTCAAAAGAAACAAACAATTGGGTTATCAAAAGTCTTATTCTTATAACAAGAATAATAAAAGAACTTTCAAAAGTAAATCCAATTCGATTATTGCGGTTAAAAAAAGTAGAAGTATATGAATCGAGTGAAATTAAAGAAGAAAAAGATTCCATAATCAGCAATCAGATAATTCACGAATCAGTTAATCAAATTACATCTCCGAGTTGGAAAAATTCTTCAGTGACAAAAAAAAAAATGAAGGATCTCACTGATAGAACAAGTACAATTCGAAATCAAGTAGAAAGAATCAAAAAAGAGAAAAAAAAAGTAACTCCAAGAATCAATAATCTTAGTCCTAACAAAACAAGTTATAATGCTAAAAGATTCGAAAAATGGGAAATATTAAAAAGAAGAGCTGCTGGATTAATCGCTAAATTACCCCTGTTTTTCAAATCTTTCATTCAAAGAATATACACAGATATCTTTTTATCTATCATGAATATTCCCAGAATGAATACAGAACTTTCTCTTGAATCAACAAAAAAAAAATCCATTTCTAATAATGAAGAAGAAAAAATGAATAAAAAAAAGAATAATCCAATTATTTCTACTATCAAAAAAGCACTTGATTCTATTGGAAATAGTCAAATAATTTCACATCTTTTTTATGAATTATCCTGCGTGTCACAAGCATATGTATTTTACAAATTATCACACCAACTTAGTAACTCGTATAAATCTTTTCTTCAAGATCAAGGAAGCCCTTTTTTTATTAAGCCCGAAATAAAGGCTCCTTTTGAAACACAAGGAATGGGTCATTCGAGTTATGAAATGAATCACTGGAAAACCTGCTTAAGAGGGTTAAGAGGACATTATCAATACGATTTATCTCAGATCAGATGGTCTAGATTAATACCAGAAAAATGGCGAAATAGAGTTCATCAACGTCGTATAGCTAAAAATGAAAATTTTAGCAAATGTCATTCAAAAGACCAATTAATTCATTTCAAAAAACAAAAACAATTTGAAGTGGATTCATTATCTAATCAAAAAGATAATTTTCAAAAATACTATAGATATGATCTTTTATCATATCAATTTCTTAATTTTGAAAATAAAAGGGAATGCTGTTTTTATAGATCTCCGTTTCAAGGAAATACAAATCAAGAGATTTATTATAAAACGGCTAAACTTTTTGATAGGCCGGGGAACTTACCTATTAAGAATTTTCTAGGAAAGATTCCATATATGGAAAAAACGACCGATACAAAATATTTGGATTGGAAAATTATCCATTTTGATCTTAGAAAAAAACACGAAATTGAGTCCTGGATCATGATCGATACCAATAGGAATCAAAGGCAAAAAATGCGTACTAATAATTCTGAAAAAATTCAGAAAAATGATCTTTTTTATCTTATGATTCCAGATATGATTCCAGAAATCAATCCACCAAATTCAAACGGATTTTTTGATTGGATGGGAATGAATGAAAAAATGCTAAAGGATCTCATATCGAATCGTTGGTTCTTCCCAGAATTTGTGTTCCTTTCTAATGCATATAAAACGAAACCTTGGGTTATACCAAGCAAATTACTTCTTTTAAATTTGAATAGAAATCAAAATAGTAGTACTGAAAAGAAAAAGATCAATGACAAGGAAAAAGGAAGTTTTTTGATAGCATCGAATCATCGAAATCAAGAAAAAAAAGAATCCACAAGCCGAGGAGATCTTGAATCCGTTCTCCCACAACAAAAAGATATTGAAAAAAATTCTGAAAGATCAGGCATGAAAAAAGGGAAAAAGAAAAAAAAAAGCAACACGGAAACAGAACTAGATTTATTCGTGAAACGTTATTTTCTTTTTCAATTGAAATTGGACGATACTTTGAATCAAAGAATGATCAATAATATCAGGATGTATTGTCTCCTGCTTAGACTGAGAGATCCAAGAAAAATTCTTCTAGCCTCGGTTGAAAGGAAACAACTGAGTTTGGATATCATGATGGTTCAGAATTTTACAGAATTAATAGAAACAGAAGCATTTACTATAGAACCCATTCGTCTGTCTGGAAAAAAAGATGGACAATTTATTATGTATCAAACCATAGGTACTTCGTTGGTTCATAAGAGTAAGACCAAAACGAAATACCAAGAGGAAAGATATGTTCTTAAGAAAGATTTTGATGAAGCTATTTCACATAACAGAATAAGTAGAAATAGAGACAAAAATCATTTTGATTTACTTGTTCCTGAAAATATTTTATCGTTTAGACGTCGTAGAGAATTCAGAATTCAAATTTCTTTGAATTCAAAGAATAGAAATGATGTAGATAGAAATCCAGTATTTTGGAACGGAAAGAACGTAAAAAACAGCAGACAAGTTTCACATGACAATAACCATCTTGATAGAGAGAAAAATCAATTCAAATTAATGAATTTAAAGCACTTTCTTTGGCCTAATTATCGATTAGAAGATTTAGCTTGTATGAATCGTTATTGGTTTGATACCAATAATGGCAGTCGTTTCAGTATGTTAAGAATACATCTTTATCCACGATTGAAAATTCGTGGATAATACACTTTTTCTATCTATCCTATACCCTATATATAATATAGGGTATCTGAAATAGGATAGATAGAAAATATAGGGTATCTGAAAGCACACAAATACACAGATCACATGTCTTGTCTCACATTTCATTCTAGTATCCAATACGAAATTGGATAATGTCTCAATTAGATCTCGAAATGAATCAACAGAACCTTCTTCATTTTAGGTCTAAATTCTTCGATGCGAAAATGTACCAATCCTTTTCTATTCCTATCTAAAATTTGAAAGTGGATTGATTGATTTGAATTCAGAAAATTAGCAGTTCATAAAGAAATTCGGATTAGATTATTGTATATACCACATTCAAATTAATGGCATTATTATTACTGATCGGTAAAATC